AGTACTGCAGAAAACAAAATTGCGAAATTTGATCCGATTTTTCATAATCGATTAGTTAACATGGTTGTTAACCGTATTCTTAAACACGGAAAAAAATCATTAGCTTATCGAATTCTTTATCAATCTCTAAAAAAAATTAAACAGAAAACAGACAAAAACCCACTAATTGTTCTACGCCAAGCAATACACAACGTAACTCCCAAATTGATGGTAAAATCAAGACGTATAAGGGGATCAATTTATCAAGTTCCCGTTGAAATAAAACCTAAAAAAGGAAAAGTACTTGCTATTCGTTGGTTATTAGGGTCATCTCGAAAACGTCTTGGTCGAAATATGCATTTTAAACTGAGTTACGAATTAATGGATGCTGCCAGAGAGAAAGGCAATGCTATACGCAAGAAGGAAGAGACTCATAGAATGGCAGAGTCCAATAAAGCTTTTGCACATTACCATAACCGTTACCGTTAATCCCAATTAATAATAGAAAAATCCATAGATCTACCCATTCTGATCAAAGCTAACTTTATCAAAATTGATACAGATTTGGAGCGAAAGCGAAAGGAAAAAAAGAATGAAAAATAAATATTTTAATTAAATGGCAATAAGGGGATTTTGGATGAATATTAAATCTTATTCATACAGGATCATTTACATAAATGAAAAAAAGGTTGATTCGAAATTAACTGAAATTACTAAATCATGATCTGGCATTTTCAAAATGAGAACTTCATTTTCAATTATACCTTTAGATCATTTTATATGAAAGAATTTCATTTGCTTCTCTTCCATGGAAGTTCCCTTTTTCCAGAATGTATCTTGATTTTCGGCCTATTTCTTCTTCTAGTGATCGATTTTATTTATGATCACAAAGATACAGCTTGGTTCTATTTCATTTCTTTAACAAGTTTAGTATTAAGCATAGCGATCTTGTTATTTCGATGGGGAGAAGAACCTATGATCAGTTTTTTTGGTAATTTTCAAACGAACAATTTCAACAAAATATTTCGATTTCTCATTTTACTATGTTCAACTTTATGTATTCCTCTATCCGTGGAATACATTCAATGTACAGAAATGGCTGTAACAGAGTTTTTGTTCTTCATATTAACAGCTACTCTAGGAGGAATGTTTTTGTGTGGTGCTAATGATTTAGCAACTATCTTCGTATCTTTAGAATGTTTCAGTTTGTGTTCCTATATATTATCGGGATATACCAAAAGAGATGTACGGTCTAATGAAGCTATTATTAAGTATTTACTTATGGGTGGAACAAGTTCTTCTATTCTTGTATATGGTTTTTCTTGGCTATATGGTTTATCCGGGGGAGAGATTGAGCTTCAAGAAATAGCCAATGGTCTTATAAATACACAAATGTATAACTCTCCAGGAATTTGGATTGCGCTTCTATCTATAATTGTAGGAATTGGATTCAAGCTTTCTCTAGTCCCTTTTCATCAATGGACTCCCGACGTATATGAAGGAGTGTGATTCGTTTTACAAATTGATTACCTTTAGAAAATAAATATTTTTTTAGATATTTAAATCTATTTCTAAAAACTCTATGGACATGTGGAAGAAAAAACTGTTATCCCCACTCAGACTAAGACATCACTTTTACCAAAAATTTTGAATTAAGGTAAAGCAAAGTCAGAAACATTGACTAAACAAACAAATGAATTTTGTAAGTTAGTTATTACGGGTAGTTCAAAGATCAGACTAGTGACGTATACAATACTCTTAATTAACGTAGATGCTACATAGTCAGTTTTCATCCTTCAAAGACTACGAGTGTAAAAAAAGAGGCATCCGTCAACAAAAAAATTACCCTAAGATAAACATCTCATGGCTATTCAGAACGAATTAAATCAGATGGTTCTCTTTTTGTCAGAACCGAAGTCAAAAAAATCAGTGATTTTGATTTACCATAGGAACCACTGAGGAAGGATTCTTCGTAAAGTTAAGGATTAGTGATTCTTTCTATCAATTGAATAAATTCAATCTTATACATACACGAGGAAGGTAATAAAAAGAAAAAGAATAAACCATTTTTTATTTTTTATCACTTAGGAGCCGTGCGAGAAGAAAGTCTCATGTACGGTTCTGAATGAGAGAAAGGAGGTGGGAATCCTCTTTTCGACTCTAACTCTCCCACTCCAGTCGTTGCTTTTCTTTCTGTTATTTCAAAAGTAGCTGCTTCATCTTTAGCCACTAGAATTTTCGATATTATTTTCTATTTTTCATTGAATGAATGGCATCTTCTTTTGGAAATATTAGCTATTCTTAGCATGATATTAGGAAATTTAATTGCTATTACTCAAACAAGCATAAAACGTATGCTTGCATATTCATCCATAGGTCAAATTGGATATATCCTTATTGGAATCATTGATAGAAACTCAAATAATGGATACGCAAGCATGATAACTTATATGCTGTTCTACATTTTCATGAATATAGGAACTTTTTCTTGTATTATATTATTCAGTCTACGTACAGGAACAGATAACATTCGGGATTATGCAGGATTATATATGAAAGACCCTTTTTCAGCTTTGTCTTTAGCTTTATGTCTGCTATCTCTAGGAGGTATTCCTCCATTAGCAGGCTTTTTTGGAAAGCTTTATCTATTCTGGTGTGGATGGCAAGCAGGTTCCTATTTATTGGTTTCGATAGGACTTTTTATGAGTGTTATTTCAATATATTATTATCTAAAAATAATTAAGATATTAATGACTGAACGAAACAAAGAAATAACTCCCCATGTACAAAATTATAGATTATATTCTTCAATCTCAAAAAATCATATCGAATTGAGTATGATTGTATGTGTAATAGCATCTGCTCTACTAGGAATAATAATGAATCCAATTGTTGCAATTGCTCAGGATACATTATTTTAAGTTCATTAAATCTTTTTCTTTCTAACTGAAAGAACCAGTATATTTTTCCTCATATTCTTAAAATAAAGGAAATAGGTTGAAATTATTAGAATGAACTTCTAATTAACAAAATAAACTTGATCATTAAAGTGAAATTAGAAGTTCATTCTATACCATAAATAGACGTTTTCATTATGAGAAATTGAAACGTGTGTAAATAAATTTTTAGTTCTAAGGGATATGTCTACATAAGATTAAAATTAAAATCTGTTATTTGGGTAACATATACATATATAGTTTCTATTGAATCGAAAAAGGAAAAAAGTTCGATCATACATTATATATATTTTAATATGAATAATATGAAAAAATATAAATTATCCTCCGATATCCGATAATAAAAAGTAAAAAGAATTAGATGATATATTTGAACTAAACCTATATCATGGATCAATAGGAATAATTAAATAATCTATCCTTGTTATCCATTTTATATTCTGCATATACCGATATGTGGTTAATAATAGTATGATAGATATTTATTTATTGGAATATAATTCCCTTTTGGGATGCCTTGATGGTGAAATGGTAGACACGCGAGACTCAAAATCTCGTGCTAAACAGCGTGGAGGTTCGAGTCCTCTTCAAGGCATAATATTGTAATGTGACTTAAAAAAGGAAGAAAAAGACCAAATCTAAGATGGATTGCTTTTTTTTCGTGTACATTAATCAATTTCTTAATCATTTATTAGATTGAATGTGAATGAAGGACACAAATTTGATATAATTTATATATCCTTTTCAAGGTCTTGGAAAATTCGGAAGTTCCAACCGAATTATAACAAATATACCAATATTGTAATCCCTCTATAATCAAATGAGGGATTCTTTCTTCGTAGTAAAAAGTGTACTAGAAAAGTATACTACAACCGCAATAAAATAAATAAGGAGTAAGCATAGTAGAGAATATCTCATCAAGTTAAATAAAACTGACTTGGCTCATATTTCTTACTATGCTTACTCCTAAATGGTCGAAATCTCACTCTATCTTCAAATAGTCCTTTTTATTACATATTTTTATTTAATACTTCCGCTAATAAGGATTTAATGTCATTCGGAGAAAGCCATTTTTTTTCTAATAATGTATTTTTCACATGTTTCAATAACCTTATATTTGAAATGAAGAAATATGATAAATATTCATAACTTTCGAATAGAGTATTATAAATAAAACATTCATTAGATAATAATTCTATATTTTCTCTTTCTTTATCAATCAAAATTTGTCTGAATTTATCATCCCGTGTCCTTTCAGAAAACAAACGCTCATATGATTTCTCTGCACGATATGGATGTACACGTCTATATCGGATACCAACTTCTTGAAAGCGTTTGAAAGTCTCAAACGACTCATGTTCTTTAATCTTAATGTTAAGAGGGTTATCATCCGAATCCGAAATCGGTTTTATTCCTAGGACTATTTTCCTCAATCTTTTTCTTCTGTTTATATATTTTGCTAGCTTTTTTTTCTTAAAAAACATAAAGGGTTTTAATCTTTCTGAATTGTAAGTAAGATAAATCCTTCTCAGGAGCTCTTGAATAGAGAAAAATTCTTCTCGTAAAATCGCAGTCGCAGGTTGCTTATTTTCAAAGCGAATACTCACAGGATCCCAAATAAATCGGCGAGCTAGATAGATTATCGGTGTATCTAAAGGTTTATATTCCTTTGCACACTCCTCTGTATCAAATTTATACATTCCCAATCTTTTAAATCTATCGTATAAAAATCTTGCCTCCCATATAGCAGATATCTTTCTTTGTTCAACATCGGAACCCTCGTCATAAACAGGTTGCTGTTTGTAAGACGCCATGAATTTCCTCCAATATAAGATGTCAACATAGGTCGGACTTTCTTGAAACCATCCGAACAGAAGAAGATAATCCAATAAAGGGTTTTCTTCTGTTATATCTTTTATATGCTCGAATCGATTACTGCGAACAAAACTAAAACGCCAGGTTCTAGGAGAACAAACTATGCTAGTTTGGAATTCTAATTCTTCTCCTTCTTTATAGGAGTAGCCCAATTCTTTAGCTAGAACGGTCTTATCTAATATATAAGATAATCCTTTTTGTATCATATCTTTTTTGAACTGAGGAGTAATTGTGATGTGATTGTTATCACAATGACTCCGATATATTTTCAACCATGGAAACTCTTCCAGAAGACTCTGTAAAAGACTGGAAGCTAGCGCGAAATCATTCCCAGTAAAATAATCAATAGGAGTCAAATTCTCGATATTTGAATATTCCGATAGAAATAAGTCTCTAGCTACTGATCCGGCCAAGCAACTCAAAATATTATAGAATATGGTAAATTCCTTCACAGCTGTTCCGGCAATTGAAGGTTCTAAATACCATTGATGCAAATAGTATTCCCGTATATGTTGGAATTCTCTTCTAGTACTTAGAAAATTCTTGGTGTACGTAAGGTTATTTTGTATAATAGCTTTTCCTATCTTATAATTAAGTACTTCATAAATATCAGTGAATTTAATCTTACTAGTGGAAGGACCCCAACTTTTTCTATAGAAAGATGATACAATCATCTGATTGTCTATAACTGAAGTCCCTTGTTGAAGACTCTCTTTATGAAGATCATTGACAATATCTGCTAAATCTTGTGTAGTAAAACCTCTGGTATTTGATCCAAATTCATCATAATAGTTCCAATCTTTTTTCAAGTAGAGCCCTTTGTAACGTAAAAGCAAAGGAAATTCCTTTTCTCGATGTAGGGCAGGAGACATTTTAGTGTTGATTAATGTATCGAATCTTCGTTTACCATAAACGGGAGATATTAGAAATGGATCCACTTTTTTAGGAATATGAGTCGAAGCAATAACCACAATATTTTGTTTGATAGTAGTTTCTTGCTCATCTTCAAAACAAAAATATGGATCTCCGAGGAGTTCCCTCAATAATCCACCAATGTAGAAGTGATGACCATACATTTCATGAATGCTTGGAATCCATATGACGCAAGGATACATTAATTTTGCTATTTTAAGTGCAAACACGAATTGAGTTACTCTTCTCTCATAATACTCCATAGTCTTATCACGGTCACCCACTGGTTCAAGCTCATAGTTTCTCGGTTTTTTTCCATAAGAGTCTTTTTCATCTAGTTCTTTCGGCCTGCCTCCCCAGCCCAGCAAATAAAGAAGATCTTCATGCTCAAGGTAAGATTCCTTATCTGAAGATGTATAATCATTTTCGTAGTTTAACAGAAGTTTTCTCCCCTTCAAAAAATCTGGAAGAGATATTTTTATTAAAGGTAGATAAGAATCTGCTGCTAGACTTTTGGCCAAATACGATCGGCCAGTTTGCCTAGGGCCTATCAATAAAATTCGATTCGAAAAGCACCGTGCCGGGTAGAGTGGGAAAAATCTGACTTGGTCAGATATAGATGATTGAATTGGTAGAGAGGTAATTTCCTGATGAAAAGCAATGAAGATCGACTTTTGTACTAAAGAAAAGGAATCGAACTTGTAATCTTTTATACCTATTTTATTCATTCGACCTAGTTGAATAAATTCAGCTAAATATCGAAAGTAAAGAAGTCCCGGGTGTTCCCTTTTTTCGAAATATTGAGAAAAGAAACCATTAGGGGGAGTCAACTTCGAATCAAATTGAGAGATTCGTTCTTCTATTGAAAACAATCTACTCTCTCTCAACAAGAAGTCATTCACTCCGTGTTCGGACAAACATCTCTCTAAGAGTGATCTCACTCTCCTATACTGAAAAGGAGACAATTTCCTTACATCATACCATTTAAAATTTTTGGTATACCAAATTTCCAACATTTGCAATAATCCTATATCATCAGGATCACTCTCGATATCCATAAAGTCGACGAATGTTAGCCACCAACCATACCAAGAGAAATTATAAAAAAATTTGAGCATTTTATACGATTTCCTCATCTTTATTACATGCAGAATGAGGGGCTCAGACGCCAAATCTTTAATAAACTCGATATTGCTATAAAAATACATCAAGCGTACGGGAACTATGAAGGAAACATAGAATAAAAACCCAATGAAAATACAAATGATTAATTTATCATACTCCCGAACATTTTCTATATATTTCCATGTATCAAATGATATTGACACATCCTTTCCCTCGAATACCCTTTGATTAATTGGATCTTTCCAATTGGAAAGATTCCAATAGAATAAAAACAATTTCAATTTAGGGGTAAATTTTGCTCTAAATTTCCACTTTAGAAGGGTCCAATATTGATGAAAGAGTGCCCACAAAATATTAAAATTATGATTAATTTTATGATTAAAATCATGATTCCAATGATTCCAATTATGCAGAATCTTGTCCAAAAATAATACGAATTGATCAGTACTATCTAGCATTATTTCTGAAAAAGTAGACAAAAATATATTATGCATATATTTCCACCCTGTGGAAGTAAAAAAATAGAATGGAGCACTATATGTCTGAAACGAATCCCATATCGAAATGATAAGATCTATCTGAGGGATCTTATAAAAAAATAGAATCTTTCGTTTTTCTTTATTCAAAAAGATGTTTTTATCACCTATGATTTTGTCTTCAATTATGCTTTTTGAACTTTCTATTGAACTATTTTTTTCTTTTTCTGCAAACTTCTTCATTCGGAAATCTATTTCCGACAGTAAATCATCTTTAAAAGATATTTCCGATAGTAAATCATCTTTTTCCGATAGTAAATCATCTTTAAAAGATATTTCCGATAGTAAATCATCTTTTAAAGATATTTCCGATAGTAAATCATCTTTAAAAGATTGAGTTTGAATAAGACCTATATTAGAACTAAAATCCTTTTTAGGGTATTGATTGGGGCTGTTTTTTTCTGAATCTGAACTATTGAAAAAAGGATGGCAAGCACTTTTGTCAAAATTGACAATTTGTTGGCTTATTAAAGGAGTTCTATATATCTCCTCAATCGAGGAAATATATATGTTACCACGAAGAAATGAATTCAATTGAGTAAGTAAATTGGATGATTTGTACAAGTCATGGATTAACGCTTGGTCACGTAAATATTTAGACAATAATATATTTACTTGTGACTTTATGAGTGAGATAGTCACTTTCTCTGAGTGAACAGGTCTTATTTCACCAATAGACAAAGTGTTATGAATGGGGACAAGATTGAATAATTGTCCATATATAAAATTCTTGTTTTTTATATGAATCCTTTCCATGTACATGTAAGAAGGTAATCTTTTTTTATAATTTAACTGAGGATTATGTAAATAATCTAAAAATTCAAATGTATTTGCTTTGCAAAAAGCAGCTCTTAATGAGTTTTGATTCGATAGTTTTAAAGGATTTAACCAATTGTCTCGATCATTGAATATGGTCGAAAGACCAGTGTTATCAAACAATTCCATGTAATTTTTTTCATTATCGAATAAGTCAATAATCAATTGATTAATCGGTTTTTCATTCAAACCTAAGGGTACTATTGTTCCTTCATCGATCAAGGATTCCTTAGGAATTGGTTTAGATTTGATCAATTTAAAAAAATCAAGTCCGTCAAAGATCATATCATGAAGATTATTGTCAATTTTGGGTTTACATTGATTAGTCCATAATTCGATTGGATCCAACAATCTGTTTTTCTTAGAAATAAGACCTTTCAATCCTTTTTTCAATTCTTTTTTCAAAGAAAAGTATTCGATCAGAATGGACGATGCATTCATATTTTGGTAAATTTCAACAATAAAGTAATTGAACCATTCTTTGTGATATTTTCTCCAACTTGATGAATACCGGTTAATTGCATCTTGCGTTACATTATTCAAAACGTCTTTTCTTATCAAATTTGTTCGAATTTTATCTTTAAAATTGTAACTAAACTTTTTAGAGATTCTATTAAATACTTTTGTCAATTCCAAATAGTATTTATTAACTTTTTTTTTCAATTTAAGATAGAGACATATTTTTTTCCATCGCAAATCCAAATCTTGATCGTGGAACGATATTGAAAAAGCATAGTCATCAAATGAAGTATCGGATTCTATATCGTCCAGTGTAGTATCCAATAAAAAAGCGTCCAATACAGGATCCAATCCTAATGAGTACTCTAAGTACTCTTTAAATACTTTTGGTAATTTTGATAAAGATGATAATTTTGATAAAAAGTATTTCATCAATGCATTCTTCAACAAATAGAATCTCTTGAATGTTTTTTCAAGATGCTCGTCAACTTGAATCTTATATTGGTTAAATATTAGTCGTACCGAAGTTTCGGTTCTATCATTCTTTGATATTATTCGATCTACATATCGAATCAGATTCTCTTTATCAATAATATTGAATAGCACAAAGAAAAAATGATGTTTTAATTTATCTCTGTAGTTTAAGATTTGATTCAATAATAATAATATATTATTGTTCAGTTCATAAAATTGATTCATGTGATAATCCATATCCAGGGAAATTTCATTATCCAAAACTAAAACTCCTTTTTGGTATCCTAGATTAGGATTAGTTATTGATAGAGTGAATTGATCCGTTATTTTCAGAACAATTCTCTTCAATTGCCTGTAAAAATCGCTGTTTAACGTTAATTGTTCTTTGTTCTGATCACAGGATGAAAAAGATATCGAAGGTAAATTCTGGTTCACAAATCGAATACAATTTAATTGGTTTATATCTCTTCTAATATTCCATCCGGGATCTGATGAAATATCATAGTTTGCAGAAGGATTTTGAAGATATGTTTTGATCTTCCATAGATCAACTATCCTATTCCTTTCTGATCCCCTGAAATATTGAAAAGCATCTTTTCGACTTTTCAAAAATTCGATGGGTTTATCAGTACCACTAACGCTTATACATGATTCATCTATTGACAAATTAGAAATCAATTCTTCTAAAAATTTTGACTCTGAGAACGAATGAGATTCTCTTGTTCGAACTGATTCTTCTTGTTCGATTTCTTCATTTTCGTTGATTTCTTCTTGTTCGATTTCTTCATTTTCGTTGATTTCTTCTTGTTCGATTTCTTCTCGTTGTTTTTCTAATTCTTCTTGGTATTTTTCGATTTCTTCAATTTGGGGTATATTAATCAATTTGAAAAGCTTTCGACTAGGACGTTTTAGCAATTTTCGTGTTCGAACTGATTTTTCTTGTTCGATTTCTTCATTTCTATAATCTCCTTGTTCGAAATTTTCATTTTCGTTGATTTCTTCTTGTTCGATTTCTTCATTTCTATAATTTCCTATTCGAACTGATTTTTCTTGTTCGAAATCTCCTTGTTCGAAATCTCCTTGTTCGAAATCTCCTTGTTCGAAATCTCCTTGTTCGAAATCTTCATTTTCGTTGATTTCTTCTTGTTCGATTTCTTCATTGCTATAATCTTCTGGTCTTGAAGATAAATCAAATTCTCCTGTTCGAACTGATTTTTCTTCTAGTTGCTTGATTCCGTTTTTAGATTCGTTTGTTCTAATCCATTCACAAAGTGAATCATCAGGTTCTCCATACTCATTTTGATTCGAATTGAAAGTTGAATCAATCTGCCATTCAATATCTTTCGATTCATTCTCCGAATGACTTCCCCAACTTATTGGGCCTTGGTTATCTGAGATTATATCATTTTTATAATTCAGATTTGTGTCGGACCTTGAGAAAACCCAAACATGCTCTTTTGGATTGAGCAAGCGACGTTGATATCTTCTTTTGCATTTTGGCAAACACATCAACATATGCGGAAAGAGCAACAAATTTTTCTTTATAAATCTAAAATTGTGTGGAAATATCTTAATCAAATCAGATTTTGATCTATCTCTTTCGACCAAAGGTCGACTATATAAATAATATATCAATAATGGTAATGTAAGTACTATTAAAGCTTTTCTTATTTGACGCGTTTTAATAAATATACGTAGATCACGTATAAGTAAGGTACTAATAATCCTAAAGTCAAAGAGCTTAATAACACTTTCTCGACCAGAAAATATTTGAGTTAAGAATCTCACCAAATTGGATTCGTTCCATGGACTGAATACTACCATCATGTTCACTTTAAATCTCGACTTAACGCTACGTAACCATAACATTCCTCGGTTTTCTTTTTTTTGTTTTATACTTTTTGCTAAAGAAAATATTCTTTTTTTTTTTTCTTCAATAATTTTTTGTTCTTCAATATCCTCAACATATTCAATATATTCGATAGGTTCAATTTTTTGTTTTTCCATAGTTTTTTTATCCTATAGTTTTTAATAATACAATATTAGTGTAATAATAATTACAAGTTAATACAACTTTTTAGAGAGTGAGAGTTTTATCTTATTCTCATTTAGCAAGATAGTTTCTTGCTATTTACCGTCAATTTGCAAAGATTGGGATCTTTCCATCGATCCAAGAACTTAGCTCTTATACTTTCTATAATATATAGATTATATTAAATAGGAGTTTAAATAGGAGATAAAATTCTGTTCTCTTTTTTTTTATATCTTTTGTTTGGTATCTAATAATATATAGAATATATATTCTATATAAAGATAAGTATAATGTAGATCAATAAGAAAATATTTCTTTATTAATATAACAATACATCTCCATTTCTGTAAACAGGGTAGATAAATAATCTATCTCTCTATTAGATTATATATAGATAATCTAATAGATAATTATCAAATAGTCATGATTTAATTCTATATGAAATCGATCGAAATCCCATCATGTCAAAATGACAAAGATATGTTGTATACCTCTATTTATTGAAAATGATAAGCATCAATTGAGTATTGATAGAATCAAATTGGTTAGTATGAGTCGATACTTATTATATAATAAGTCTAGTATGAGTCGATACTTATTATATAATAAGTCTAGTATGAGTCGATACTTATTAATATAATAAGTCTAGAATAAACTTTTTTATGCTTTATTTAGCATAGCATCCATGGCTGAATGGTAAAAGCACCCAACTCATAATTGGGAAGTCGCAGGTTCAATTCCTGTTGGATGCACAATAAGAAAGTAGCCCAAACAGCGAGGCTATCTCGATTCAATTAAGTATTGAGATTAGATTAGGTCCGTTTTTTATTCTTAACATTATGTATAATGTATATTATACATATGCTGTATTAATAAAGTAAAAGTTATATTATAATTATGATGTAATAATACAGTAAAAGTTCAGAGAACTAGAGTTAAATATATCTGGTGGATATAGGCATTTGTATTTCTATTTTTAAAAGATGGTAAAGGATAAATATTTATGGATGAGGTTGAATATCTCAATTTAGTACTTACAAAGAAAAGTATTTCTCTATTTGAAATAAATCAATATATTTTGAATGTTGATTCGGGATCGACTAAAACAAAGATAAAAAGTTGGATTGAACTTTTCTTCAATGTTAAAGTAATAGGGGTCAATAGTTATCGACCCCCGCAAAAAAGAGAAAAAAGGGGGAAGATACAGCAAATAATGAAACATCGAATGCGCTATAAACGCATGATTATTACACTAAAACCAGGTTATTCTATTCCACTTTTTCCTTATTAATTGAAACTTATTCAATTCATAATAAATAATGAACATGACAACCCGTCTGTACAGAACCTTTACTCCAGGCACACGTTATAAATCCCTATCAGGTCTCGATGGGAGAGTCCAATCTCATCCACAAAAGAAATTGACCTCCGGTCAGCATCGTTGTGGGAAAGGTCGTAATAACAGTGGAATTATTACCACACGACATAGAGGAGGAGGTCACAAGCGTCTATATCGTCGAATTGATTTTCGGCGAAATTATAAAAACATATTGGGAAAAATTGTAACAATAGAAAGCGACCCTAATAGAAGTGCATACATCTGTCTTGTGCACTACAGAGATGGTAAAAAGAAATATATTTTGCATCCGAGAGGGGTCATGATTGGAGATACTATTCTTTCCGGTCCAAGAGCTCCCATATCAATGGGAAATGCCTTACCTTTGAGTGCGGTTTGAATTATTAATTATACGTAATCGGAAGCAACCGATTGGGTTTACAGCAAAACCTAAAAATCTATCACTGATCCAACTAAGATACTTTGATGGGATCAACCCCAAAGGGAAACTGAGGATAAACAGTAGCGGGTGATTGAATTCAATAGTTTATGTAATTATTGGCTACCAAGATATGATAATATGGAGAAGACTTAATTGTCTGAAGCAGAAACAAATAAGGTAAAGGAACCCTTGTTATGAATAGAAAGACAAGTAACTCACATTTGATTTGATGGTCAAAGGCAGATTCGAAGCTGAACGGTGAGAATTTTTAATAAAAAATGAAAAAAAAATATATATATCATATATATATATATTTTTTTCAAATGCCTCCTACGTTATCCGGAAGATGCGGAAGTATTGACGTAATTTGATAAAGTCATTCATTCTGACTGCTACATGAAAAAAGAACATAAGCCAGATGATGGAATAGAAAAACTTAGGATGTAGAGAATCAGGACATAAGGAATTGAAAATATGCCCTTCATCCTAGATCTATAGATCTATAAATCTATATTAAATATATTTAATATATTATATTAATAATATATATATAACAATATATATATTGAATTAAATATATCATTCACATCTAGAAAGCTGTATGCCCTGAGAAAGGCTTGTACAGTTTGGGAAGGGATTTTTACAAACTAAAGGTCTACTTCAACCAATATACCTTTAGGTACGACTATACATAATGTAGAAATACAAGTCGGAAAAGGCGGACAATTAGCTAGAGCGGCGGGTGCTGTAACAGCACTGATTGCAAAAGAAGGACAATTGACCACATTAAGATTACCATCTGGGGAGGTTCGTCTAATATCTGAGAACTGCTCAGCAACAATTGGACAAGTAGGCAACGTCAAATGGAAAAATAAGGCTTTAAGTAAAGCTGGATCAAAACGTTGGCTGGGTAAACGTCCCGAAGTAAGAGGAGTAGTTATGAATGCTGTAGATCATCCTCACGGGGGTGGTGAAGGAAGATCCCCAATTGGTAGGAAAAAACCCCTAACTCCTTGGGGCTATAACGCACTTGGAAGAAAGAGTCGGAAGAAAAATAGATATAGTGATGTTTCAATCATTCGTCGACGTAAGTAGGAATAGAATAGTTGTAAATCCATTTTACCTTTCTTTTTTTTTTTTTGAAAGAAAGGTAAATCAAAAGAGAGGTAATTGACCATGGCACGTTCACTAAGAAAAAATACTTTTGTAGCTAATTATTTGTTGAGGAAAATAGACAATCTAAACATGAAGAAAGAGAAGAAGATAATAGTCACTTGGTCTCGAGCATCTGCCATTGTACCCGCAATGGTTGGTCATACCATTGCTGTTCATAATGGAAAGGAACATTTACCCATTTATATAACAAATAGTATGATAAACCACAAATTGGGGGAATTTGTACCTACTTGTACTTTTCAAGAACATGCAACAAAAGATAAAAAAGCAACAAAAGGTAAAAAAGCAACAAAAGATAGAAAAGCAACAAACGATAAAAAAGCAACAAACGATAAAAAAGCAACAAAAGATAAAAGCAACAAAAGAAAAATGAGAGAGAAACGCTAAAAATATCGTTGTGAATAATTGTGTAGGATTAAAATAAGATGTTAAAAATAACAAAAATACGAGCTTTGGGTAAAGATATACATATGTCTTCTAATAAAGCACGTAGAGTAATTAATCAAATTCGTGGTCGTTCTCACGCAGAAGCACTTAATATACTGAGTCGGATGCCTTATGGAGCATGTTATCCCATATTTAAAATATTGCGTTCTGCAGTCGCAAATGCTGAAACTATGGGTGTAAAATCTATCCATTTATTTGTCAGTAGAGCTGAAGTGAATGAAGGTGCTCTTTTCAAAAGATTTCAACCTAGAGCTCGGGGACATGGTTATCCAATTCATAAACCCACTTGTCATGTAACTATTGTATTGGAACAAAATGTTAATTTCAAAGAAATACTTCTAAATGCTTTGAAAGATGTGAAAAAATTCCAAGATTTGCCGAAAGAATTGGAAGGTTACGAGCTAATCGCGAGATGGAAAATTAAGTATGGGCAAATGAAAATAGAAATAGATTGATAATAAAATATGTATGGGAAACAAAATAAATCCACTTGGTTTTAGGCTTGGTTTTACTCAAAACCATCGTTCCTTTTGGTTTGAAGAAAGGGATTATTCCGAAGATCTACGAGAAGATGAAAAAATACATAATTGCATTCGAAATTATGTACGACATATCAATATCAAAGCTTCCTCAAATTATGGAGGAATTACACGTATAGACTCAAATTATGGAGGAATTACACGTATAGATATTATGAAAAAGTCTGAATTGATTCAGATCAACATATGTATCGGATTTACCGACTTGTTTATAAAAAAACAGGAGCAAAAAAAAGAGAAAAAAATCAAGCAATTAAGAGACGAAGTGGAAAATATGCTTGTCCAGAATATAATCAATTCTGTGGACCGAAAACTGCTCATTTCTATAGAAAAAGTGGATAAACCTTATAGAGAACCTAATATTCTTGCGGAATATATTGCTCTACAACTAAAGGAAAGAGTTCAAATAAAAAAAATAATGAGAAAAGTTTTTGAACTGGCTGAAGCAGCAGATGTAAAAGGTATTAAAATACAAATAAAAGGACGTCTCAACGGAATTGAGAGAGCCCGTAAACAATCGGCCATGCAAGGTAGAGTTCCCCTACAGACCCTTCGAGCTAAAATTGATTATTGTTATTATGCGGTTCAAACTGTCTATGGAGTATTGGGGATCAAAATTTGGATCTTTGTTTAAGATGAACAATAACTTTATACAATCTGACCGATTATAAATAATCAATTCTATAAGATCAAATAAAAATTAGATTTACCATCTTGGAGCAGTGCTATGCTTAGTGTGCGACTCGTTGAGATCAAGTTTTTGCATCTTTTCTAAAATGATGGAGAACTCAAAATAAATAAGAACGAATTGGTCTCTAGTATACTTATAAAATCCATTCTTTCTTTCACTATTATTAAGATTCAATAAGCTAGTTAATAACTATGGATAGTTCCATCAAATGAACAAAAGACTTTCTTATACAAAGAGACAAACAGATAAGATCTATATCTCTTGTGAAGCAAAAAAGGTCTTTGGTAATGCAAGAAAAGAAAAAAAGGGGGGGAAGGATAAAAAGAAAGAATGAAATCTTTTTCCTTACAGTCTTGTATGGTTCATAAATCACCCCCAAAGAGCAGTGTAATAAAGCATAAGAATCATCCTGATTAATTTAGACTTAAATCGATTCGGTTTATGAAAAAAAAAGAGCTTGGAGTCAATGGAAACTAAGGAAATTGATTCTGTAATAAATTTTCCAAATAAGAGCTCCATTGCAGAGGGTAAACCTGAACAGCCATTTGAAAACTATGGAAACGATGGAACCTGTGACTGCATAAGATCATATAGTAATCTTAATCATCCATTGGATAGGATAGCGAAATAAACCAAGAAAGCATTCATCTCATGGGAGTCTATAAGGCCCCATGAGACAGATAATATAAGAGTAAATATTCGCCTGTGAAATTCTTACTTATTGGACAGTATCGATATAAATAAAAGAGCTATTTGTCTCGTCTAATTATACATACTATGTATATGATATGTGTAAAAATATGGATTATCCAAGTTTGCTATAGATTCTTCACAAGGAGCCGGATGAGAAGAAACTTTCATATCCGGTTCTGAAATAGAGATGGGATTCAAATGGCATTATAAAACCATCGACTAGAACCCAAAAAGAACGAAATTTCGTCACCAACATAGAGGAAGAATGAAGGGAGTATCTTCTCGGGGCAATCGCATTTGTTTTGGTAGATTTGCTCTTCAGGCATTGGAACCTGCTTGGATCACGTCTGGGCAGATAGAAGCAGGACGGCGAGCAATTACTCGTTATGCCCGTCGTGGCGCAAAAATATGGATACGTATATTTCCGGACAAACCTATTAGAATAAGACCCGCAGAAATACGTATGGGTTCGGGGAAAGCGAAGGGATCTCCCAAATATTGGGTATCTGTGGTCAGACCAGGTCGAATACTTTATGAAATAGGCGGAGTATCAGAGACTATAGCTAGAAAAGCTTTTCAAATCGTTGCATACAAAATGCCTATACATACTCAATTTATTATGAGTTTGCCTATACGGAACAAAAGAGATTTTTCTGGCTGAAAAAAATGAAATACTTTTTTTTCAGCCGAGGTAACAAATCTTTTGGAGGAAAAATGATTCAGTCTCAAACTTATTTGAATGTAGCAGACAACAGTGGAGCCCGAAAATTGATGTGTATTCGAGTTCTAGGAGTCAGTAATCGGGAATACGCTAATATTGGCGACGTTATAATTGCTGTAATTAAAGAAGCAGAACCTAATATGTCTCTGGAAGAATCAGAAGTAGTTAGAGCCGTAGTTATACGCACGTGTAAAGAACTTAAACGTGACGATGGAATGATAATACGATCTGATGACAATGCAGCAGTTGTCATTGATCAGAAAAGAAATCCAAAAGGAACTCGAGTTTTTGGTCCAGTTACTGAGGAATTGAGAGAATTTAATTTTACCAAAATAATATCATTGGCTCCTGAAGTATTATAAAGACTTCTAGAATAGATCATGTAGAAGTTAATGGTACAATACAAAAATTAGAAGAATATCAGGCATATTCCTGAGATAAACATGCCTTTTATATTGAAATAGGGAATTCCTGAAAATTAGTTTGTCATGAGTAACGATACTATTGCTAATCTAATGACTTCTATAAGAAACGCTGACATGGTAAAAAAAAAAACAGTTCGAGTAGCAGCTACTTTTATTACCGAGAACATTACAAGGATCCTTCTACGAGAAGGTTTTATAGAGGATGTTAGGGAACATCGAGAAGGTAAAAAGTCTCTTTTGGTTTTAACTTCAAAATCTAGAGAAAGGAAGGAAAAGAGATATATAACCGCTTCAAAGCGTATTAGCAAACCTGGTCTGAGAATCTATTCTACTTATCGGGAGATCCCGAAAGTTTTCGGTGGAATGGGGATCGTAATCCTTTCTACTTCCCAAGGAATTATGACTGATCGAGAAGCTCGACAAAAAAAAATAGGAGGTGAATTATTCTGTATTTTATGGTAATTTATACCGTATTTCAAAACAAAAAAATGGAAGTAAACCTTTTGTTTTGAAAATATTAACATTATTACACATTAAGAATATTGTTATTACTACTTACAATATAAGTATTCCTAAAGAAGGAACTAAAGAAGCAAAAAAAGAAGAAACAAATTCTGCATTCAATGATGCAGATATTATAAAAGGCTAGGGAGGGGCCACAAATAAGATGAATAAAAAAAACTTCATCATTGCCGAAGGTTTGGTTACTGATGCATATCCCAATGGCATGTTTAAGGTCCATTTGGATAATGGCGCTGATATTTTAACGTATATTTCGGGGAAGATTAGATATAATTCTGTACGAATACTAATAGGGGATAGAGTCAGGGTCGAATTAACTCCTTATGATTTAACGAGAGGACGTATAATTTATAGACTTACTCCCATCAAATCATCAAATGATGATGATGATTATGATATTCCCTTTTGATTGAACATCTAATACCAATCAATATGGGAGTTAATTAATTATATTTTTTCAGAAAACAAAATGGAATATGATCCTAGAAATTCCAACTTGAAGGAACACAAATATGAAAATTCGTGCTTCTGTTCGTAAATTTTGTGAAAAGTGCCGCCTAATTCGTAGGGGTAAACGCCTTCTGGTAATTTGTTACAATCCGAGACATAAACAAAGACAGGGATAATCAGAAATGCATGTATAAAACAAATTGAAATATCGAATCTATATTAAAAATATTAATCTATATTAATAATATTTAATATAGATTTTTTTTCACTATTAAATATTATTATATAATTTAATATATAATGTCAAAAAATAAAACAAGATTTGTGCCAAAAAGGCCAACTGTCCCTCCAACTGTCCCTCCAACTGTCCCTCCAACTGTCCCTCCAACTGTCCCTCCAACTGTCCCTCCAACTGTCCCTC